TGCTCTTTGTTGTTCAAAATGAATGGTTTCATTTTTGTAATTTTCTAATTGTTCCAAAGTCTTAGAAGTTGCATTAATCAAATTCAACTTTTCGCGTTCTATTTCAGAGTATCCAGTCATTCGAAACTGATCCGCTTCCATTTCTACTTTCCGTAAGCGGGCCCGGGCTTTTTCCAACTGGTCTAGGGCCCCCTCGCGCAGTTCTTCTGAATTTCTAATAGTTTTCAAGATCCTCTGTTTTCGATTATCTAATAAATCACTTAACACTCCCTTTCCAAAAAAAATCAACACACCAAGTACTACGCTTAAATTTATTAGATTTGTTGCAAAAATATCGGTATTAAACCCGAAACTCCCGGCGGATGGCCAATAACCCAAGGAAAGGAAAGAATCGGTTACATTTTTCATACGATCTCCTCTTTCTTATAGTTATAGCTTTCTTATAGATAGACTACTTTTTTTCTATTCTTTTTGTATTATTTTATTATGAATTTCCCTATTTCTAAATAAAAAATACTAAAATAGAGTCAAAAAAAATATTGATTTAGAAATGGGTTTTAATGGATTTTTTTCAATTGGAAATTTCCAATAAGCCTGATACTTATTCGATTCGAATTAGGTACCAGGTCTTATACAGGTAAGTTGCGAAATACCACGTTTGTTACAATTGCAATACTTCCTAAAAAAAGTTCTTACATTGGACTAAGAAGGTAAAGGAAAAAATGAGTTGGAGTGTTAATTCCTCATCCTCAAACCAGTGATTTCCGTGGGTTGTTGTTCCTAAATAATAAAATTGTAGGAGTTAAATATGAATCTTAATATAATTCTAAAAAACAAGAGCAGCAAATCCACGGAAATAAACAAAAATGTGTGTTTTTAGGATTAAACAAAGGGATTCGCAAATAAAAGAGCTAATGCTACAACCAGCCCATAAATTGTTAAAGCTTCCATGAAAGCCAGACTAAGCAATAAAGTACCTCGTATTTTTCCTTCCGCCTCTGGTTGTCTCGCGATCCCTTCTACAGCCTGTCCCGCAGCAGTACCTTGACCAACCCCAGGTCCAATAGAAGCAAGCCCGACGGCCAATCCAGCAGCAATAACGGAAGCGGCAGAAATCAGTGGATTCATGATAAGTTCCTCGCACCAAAACAAAAATAAAGAAATAGTTAATGATACAATCAACCAATATTCAATTCATAATTACAGACGAAATGGAAAGGCTTCTATTGAAATCCCTATCTAAATTCACAATAGTAAGACAAATTAGATATATCTTTAGTTCATATATACCTAGTTAATGTCTAATATCACATATACATGTCTTTCCCCCATACCGTAAACCAAATATTGTATCTTAAAGTCATCGGGATTCTCGAATCATTCTTCGAAAGATTGACAAGAGTTGTCTTATAGCAATTAGATTATATACACCTAGTTCGACCCCCTCTTCCAGAGAATATTCATTGGGGGGTATAAATAGTCAAAAAAGAATTTTAGGAAAAAGATCTTTTAGATCTCTCCCCCCCCCCTTTTTTTTTACAATTCCCCAATATCGTAACCTTTTTTACAATTACGCTAGCTCGTCTATACCTTTATTTATACCTTATTTGATTTGTATATTTATCTTACCTAAGTGGATTACCTTGAACGGCGCATACATTGCGTCAGGCTAAGCTAAAAAAAGACTGTGTCGAAAACTAGTCAATGATGACCTTCCATGGATTCGCCTATATAAGCCGCAGCTAGGGTTGCAAAAATAAGAGCTTGAATACCGCTTGTAAATAATCCAAGGAACATGACTGGTATAGGAACTACTAAGGGTACTAAAGAAACAAGAACAACAACTACTAATTCATCAGCTAAAATATTTCCGAAAAGTCGAAAACTAAGCGATAACGGTTTTGTAAAATCTTCTAAGATGTTAATAGGTAAAAGGATTGGGGTTGGTTGAATGTATTTACCGAAATAACCCAATCCCTTTTTTGTAAGGCCCGCATAGAAATATGCTATTGACGTGAGTAAAGCTAAAGCAACGGTAGTGTTTATATCATTTGTGGGTGCGGCTAACTCCCCATGAGGTAACTGTATGATTTTCCAGGGTAAAAGAGCCCCTGACCAATTCGAAACAAAAATAAATAGAAACATAGTTCCAATAAAGGGAACCCATGGACCATATTCTTCCCCAATTTGAGTTTTGCTCACGTCTCGAATGAATTCAAGGACATATTCAAAGAAATTCTGACCGTCAGTAGGAATGGTTTGCGGATTACGAACAGCTATAATGGCTGAACCTAATAAAATAGCAATTACGACCCAAGAAGTAATAAGTACTTGGGCATGGACTTGGAAACTTCCTATTTGCCAATAGAAATGTTGGCCTACTTCCACACCGGATATGTCGTATAAACCTTTTAGTGTTTTGATAGAACATAATAGAACATTCATATTACCCTCTGAAAGAAATATAACTTAAAAAGGAATTATTTTGATTCAACCATCT